TATTTGATTGATCACAATTCTGTATATTCCATTTACTATAGAAGTTCCCAGGGAATTCATTAGAGGAATGTTGCCAATAAAAATTGTTTGTTCTTGCATATCCCTACTGGTTTTCCAAATTAATCCCGCAGATACATATAATTCAGAAGAATATGTGAGTGATTCATACACAGCGTCTCTTTCTTTTATCAACGGTTCAACCAATTGATATGTTTCCACAAATAATTGAAATTCAATTTCTTGATCTGTATCTTCAATTTTTGGAAACTTATAAAGTTCTTCCGTCAAGCCCTGATCAATAAACCTACAAAATCCTTCAAATTGTATCTGATTAAACCCAGGTATTGTAGACATTCCCTCATTTCCATCCCGGAGCATTTAAAATTTCCTTTCCCATTTATCGAAAAACCCCACTATTGGATCATTCTTCATCGAATCATATGAATCGATCTAGCAATGATGGAATTTATATTCTGTTTACTGAATCACATGAAATTTGACCCAACTACATATATGTATGTAATGTATGAAATACGTATGAACGGAGGAATAAAGAGAATTTTCTACTCAAATTGGAATTTGCAACAGATACAAATGAAAAGGAATTGATAAATGCCACTTAGACTTATGACGTTTTGTTATAGAATATAAAAACAAAAGCGATTCAATTTCTACCATTATTATGATATTACATATTTCAATCCCACTGGATATCAGAAAAAGAAATGTATTCAGGATTTGATCTGTTTGCTAAGATTAAGATAAAGACAGAATAATCATAAAGAATACAGAGTTGATTTTTTTTAGCACTTAACCCCCTTTTTCATGGATTCTGTTGTTCAAAAAAAGATTCGCAGAGAAGGAAGATATTTTTACCTATTTTTAGTAGAATTCATAGAATATAATTGAAGTGCGTAAGAAGGATTCTACTTATTAAACATGTGCAGATATCTATATATCCGTCTCCTCCTTTATAGCAGTTCTATTCGGAGCAACGTAGGTCGTGCTTTATCCAAATTTCTATTTTATATTCAATCTATTCAATGAAAAATTGAGGCACAAAAATTTCCTGCTAATTCCCTATAGGCATCATATAGATAAGATACTCCTAGATATCTGTGTAACAATTTAATTTCTCTTCTAGGGTTTACATATACTCATAATTGCTATTATAATTGAAATTGAGAAGGATTTTTTATTGAAAAGAATCAATACTGATTAGTTATGTATCACTTTTGATTTTCTTATGTCATTACGGAAACCTAATTTGAGATTTAAATCCAAGAATCGTTCATGAATTCACAGCCAATAGTTAATGGTTCCAATTTGTCTTGAATTTTTGTTTTTGTGACTGAAAAGACACATTTTTTTTTTTTCAATATAAATGAGAGAGGAAGTTTTTAGTTATTGTGTCTTTTGATAGACTATACAATAAATCCAAGGGATATATCCAATCCAAAAAAGGAAGGATTTCTTTTAGTTTAGGAATTAGGAAAGGTATTAAGGAAAAAGGAATTCAAGATGCAAGTATAAATAAAAAAAAAAGGGAATATTTTCATCTATTTTGTATCGTTTTGGCGGCATGGCCGAGTGGTAAGGCGGGGGACTGCAAATCCTTTTTCCCCAGTTCAAATCCGGGTGTCGCCTGATCAACAAAAGACTAAAAATTCCTTATACTGATATAACTCGACGAATTATTCCCCAGCAGAGGGGAGAAAAGGCTGTTGATACGTGTTTGATTCTAAGCATCTGTAGAGGGCTGTAAATCCTTGCGTCGAGGATTCAACAAAAGAAAGATTAGAGTAGTGGAAGGGCTATCAAGACTTACCGATTCCCTTCCACTACTAATGTAGTGTCTACTAACTAGGCCTTGAATTAGATTGGATAGCCGGACGGGGAATCTAATTAGTAGTTGTGGAAAGGGCGGAAGATACTTTGTATACAGACTCACGAGAGTCTCTGAATGCTTGAGCATTCAATCAATATTAGATTGTAGCTTTTTTTATATAAAAAAGTGCAAAAAGAAAGCATTTTTTTTGGTAACCCTAGTCAAGAATGGGCTATTTTACGATTGTTTCAAAGAAACAATCAGGAGAGGGTAAGGGTTAGATCAAATGGGAAATCGAGGTATGTGATGGGTAGCAATCTGTCTTGATTCCATATTTTTATGCCTTTTACTTAGGAAGGACAAAAAAAGAAACACTAGGTTTGATTATCCTACATGTTCTAGATTATCCTACATGTTCTATTAGTAATATTCCCTCGATACTTCTAAGGGTGTCACTTCCTGTTGTTATTTTGCTTGGGCTTAATGTTTCCAGATTCTACTAGAAATCATATAAGAACTTGTTATAAGTGGATTTATTGGATTAGTTCATCAATAGTGTTGGTCCAGAACAGAACACCCCCCCCTTTTTTTTTGACTCTGCACCATTGATTCCACTATTATTAGTGAGCAATAATGGAATAATTCCTTCATATTCATAGAGGTAGGGGACACAATTCACATGGATATAGTAAGTCTCGCTTGGGCTGCTTTAATGGTAGTCTTTACATTTTCCCTTTCACTCGTAGTATGGGGAAGAAGTGGACTCTAAGGGTACTACGAAATTGAGTTAGCGTTTTTAACTATCTAATTAAATTAAATTATTAATTTACAGTTTGGATTCCGGTGGAGTAATGTATTAGATGAATAATACCAAAATCAAAGAGATATTTGACTGATTCCCACCCTATGTTCGTATTTCGAAAGTAAGAGGAATACAGATGATAGGAAATTTCTTCCAACAAAATTCTTCCTAAACTTTCTATTTCGATGAACCCGCTCTTACCAGAATTATATATGGACAATGAGGAACAACGGATCCTTTTTTATTTTTTTTTTTTTCAAATTGATTGTAATCAATACCAATCAAATAGATGAAGCAAAGAAATAGAATTGGAGTGCTATGTACATTACATATATGTAATTGATATCTACATATATGATGGATGAAGATACCTATTTTATTTTAGATTGATCTATATTAAGCCTCTATCTTTATAGAGTACACCTTTATACATTAAATAACACTAATAAAATAAATAGTATGGTAGAAAGAGTCATATATTTCTTTCTACCATACTATCGGATCTCATAGAATACTGCTGATTCTAGTCCGCTCATTTCATTTAAGACGCAAAATTGGAATCCTTTTGATTTTTGATTTCATTTCTTCAATCATTGATAAGAACTACGAAGTCAAGTTTCATTCAAATGCATTCAAATTAATTATTTTGACTGACTGTTTTTACGTATATGATAAGTAAAAAAGCAGTAGGAACTAGAATGAACAGTGCAGTAGCAATAAATGCAAGAATATTTACTTCCATAATCTCATCTTTCGTTTTTTTTACTTCGCAATAACTCGGGATTTAATCCCATAGAGATGATAAATCTTTCGCCTGTAAATTCAATGGGATGAATTACATCTCGATGATATTGAATCGGCTCAATATCATGAATAACAATATCTGAGCTATCAAATGGATTCATCGTCGAGAATTGAATAGTATAACATAGGAAGATCTTTTATCCATACCGAATCCAAAATTGGATTTCTAATCCAATCAAAAATTCCTTTATTTTGCATTTTTTTTTCCATTCTTTTCTATAACCTACCGCCTTCCGGGTACAATCATCTGATCAAGTATCATCTAACCGCGTTTCCACTTCCATTGGTTACAAACCCAAACAAACAATCGAAGTGAAATGGAAAAAAGGACGGAGTTAAGTTCTAAACTCCGTTTTTTTTAATGATCTAATTTTCTTGGAAGACAAAGAAGTGTGATAAAGATGAGTCCCGTTATAAAAGATCTAATATTCCATCAAATGCACTGTTTGTTCTGTCTTCGATGGGACCTTAGGAAAGTCAAAAGATTCTTCATTCTCTTGATAAGAGGGACAGTATCCTTGTTTGATCTTTCTTTTATTAATATCCTCTTTCTTTGGATTAGTACTGGTGGGACGCATATATCAAAAGTTAAGTGTGCAATTTGAATGAGATAAATTGTGTCAAATTTAAATTCGTAATTAAGATTATACACGATCGGAATCGGAACCAGAAAAGGAAATAGGTTAAATTTGAATCTGAAAAGTATTCTATCAGTGTAACTATGTGAAATTCATTTTTTTTTTTCATATTTTACAAGAAAAGAAAGGAATTCCATTTGTGTATGTGCTCCCCAGAAACATATGGTATTCTATTCCATTAGACGGATCAGGAGCAAGTGAAAAAGTCAGACCCAGTACGGTATTCTTGGAATTATGAATATGATGCTACCAAGACTTGTACTGATCCACATATGTCTCTCTCCCACCAATCGGTACTAGTTGAAATAATGGAAATTTCCCGATTGGTTTGATGAGAAATGCTAAATGAAAAGAAAAAAAAAAAGAATAAATCAAGATCTGCGTTGGGAATAAAATTCTGCTCCTTGTCCCCCTTTTCATCTCCCTTTTCATAGAAAAGGAGAGATGAATTGAGTATTTATTGGGTCCGCCGGGACTGACGGGGCTCGAACCCGCAGCTTCCGCCTTGACAGGGCGGTGCTCTGACCAATTGAACTACAATCCCAAGGAAATAAGGTGTATAGAATATATATTCATATGATCTCCGTTAATCACCCTGTTGTAACCGGGACGCGGGTGATATATTGATATCCCATGGTTTAGTAAGAGTGGCATGGATTAATAGTAATCCTTTTGTTATTGCCAAATCGATTGAGAATCAATCTTTCAATGAACAAAAAGAGTCTTTTTTTCTTTACTTAGACTTTATACTTACAGATCCTGATATGAATCTAGATCATTAAGAAGATCAGAATTTTTGATAACAAATAAATAAAAGTAGGGATATATCAGAAAGTTTTATTTTTCTTATTCTTCTGTATCAGGCATTTCTGGAAAACAAATGGATTATATAATTTCATCTTGGATCAGCGAATTATTGGGCCGAGCT